AATGATAATAATTATAAATATACGAAAGAACCCTTTTTTTGTAATTCCTATGATGCAATTGGGGCTTTTCGGCAAAAAAGAATAAATTTAGACAGTCCTTTATGGCTCCGGTGGCAACTGGATCAACGTGTTGTTGCTTTAAGAGAAGTTCCCATCGAAGTTCACTACGAATCTTTGGGTACCTATCACGAGATTTATGGGCATTATCTAATAGTACGAAGTGTAAAAAAAGAAATTCTTTTTCTATATATTCGAACAACCGTAGGTCATATTTCGTTTTATCGAGAAATTGAAGAAGCTATACAAGGATTTTATCGAGCCTGCTCATATGGTACTTAATCATATCGTATCTATCTAAGTAACTCTAAACTTTATGATACCAATGGAATTCGGCTCGCCCGAGTTCAACTAGGATCATAGTTTGTGAATTTATATGCGAATTAAGATCGAGACAAGTAAGTTTTACAATCACTAAATTAAACCTATTTATTGTCGAATCCTACTCAGTGGAATATGGAGGTACTTATGGCAGAAGGGGCCAATCTGGTTTTTCACAATAAAGTAATAGATGGAATTGTCATGAAACGACTTATTAGTAGATTAATAGATCATTTTGGAATGGCATATACATCACACATCCTGGATCAAGTAAAGACTATGGGCTTCCAGCAAGCCACCGCTACATCTATTTCATTAGGAATTGATGATCTTTTAACAATACCTTCTAAGGGATGCCTAGTCCAAGATGCTGAGCAACAAAGTTTCATTTTGGAAAAACACCACCATTATGGGAATATCCATGCGGTAGAAAAATTACGTCAATCCATCGAGATATGGTATGCTACAAGTGAGCATTTACGACAAGAAATGAATCCTAATTTTAGGATGACCGACCCTTATAATCCAGTTCATATGATGTCTTTTTCAGGAGCTAGAGGAAATGCCTCTCAGGTACACCAATTAGTAGGCATGAGAGGATTAATGTCGGATCCACAAGGCCAAATGATTGATTTACCTATTCAAAGCAATTTACGCGAAGGACTCTCGTTAACAGAATATATAATTTCTTGCTACGGAGCCCGTAAAGGAGTTGTGGATACTGCTGTACGAACATCAGATGCTGGATATCTCACACGAAGACTTGTTGAAGTAGTTCAACATATTGTTGTACGTAGGAAAGATTGTGGCACCATACGAGGTATTTCTGTGAATCCCCAAAGCGAAACGATACCCGAAAGAATTTTTATTCAAACACTCATCGGTCGTGTATTAGCAGACGATATATATACGGGCTCGCGGTGCATTGCCGCTAGAAATCAGGACATTGGAATTGGGCTTATTAATCGATTGATAACCTTTCGAGTCCAACCAATATCTATTCGAACTCCCTTTACCTGTAGAAGTACATCTTGGATCTGTCGATTATGCTATGGCCGGAGTCCTACTCATGGCGACCTGGTCGAATTGGGAGAAGCTGTAGGTATTATTGCGGGACAATCCATTGGAGAACCGGGTACTCAACTAACATTAAGAACTTTTCATACAGGTGGAGTATTTACAGGGGGTACTGCGGAACATGTACGAGCCCCTTCTAATGGAAAAATAAAATTTAATGAGGATTTGGTTCATCCCACACGTACACGTCACGGCCATCCTGCCTTTCTATGTGATATCGACTTGGCTGTCACTATCGAGAGTGAAGATATTATACATAATGTGAATATTCCACCAAAAAGTTTTCTTTTAGTCCAAAACGATCAATATGTCGAATCAGAACAAGTGATTGCTGAAATTCGGGCGGGAACATCCACTTTGACTTTTAAAGAAAAGGTTCGAAAACATATTTATTCTGACTCAAAGGGAGAAATGCACTGGAATACCGACGTGGACCATGCACCTGAATTTACATATGGTAATGTTCATCTCTTATCAAAAACCAGTAATTTATGGATATTAGCAGGCAGGCCGCACAAACCCACGGTGGCCCCGCGTTCACCTCACAAGGATCAAGATCAAACGAACACTCATTTTCTTTCTGTCGAACAAATAGATATTTCTAACTCTTCAGTGACCAATGCTCCCACGAGACACCCACTTTTGAGTTCGAGGAATATAGGGGATAAGATTTGTGATTATTCAAAACTTAATCCAATCGTAAGAACTGGGCATTATAATCTTATATATCCTGTCAAAAATTCCGCTTTAGTAGCAAAGAGGCGAAGAAATAGATTCACCATTCCATTTCAACCGACGCAAGAGCGGGAGAAAGAATTAATGCCTCTCTCAAGTATCTCGATTGAAATACCTCTAAATGGTAGTTTCCGTAGAAATAGTATTCTTGCTTATTTTGACGACCCTCGATACCGAAGAGATAGTTCGGGAATTACAAAATATGGGACTGTAGAGTCGGATTCAATCCTAAAAAACGAGGGGTTGATTGAATATCGAGGAGTCAAAGAATTTAAAGCAAAATACCAAATGCAAGTGGATCGATTTTTTTTCATTCCCGAGGAAGTACATATCTTACCACGATCTTCTTCCTTAATGGTACGTAACAATAGTATCGTTGGAGTAGATACACAACTAACTTTAAATACAAGAAGTCGGGTATGCGGATTGGTCCGAGTAGAGAAGAAAAAAAAAACAATTGAACTAAAAATCTTTTCGGGAAATATACATTTTCCTGGAAAAACAGATAAAATATCCCGACATAGGGGCATTTTGATACCGCCGGGAAGGGGACAAACAAAGTCCAAGGAATCTTTAAAGTTTAAAAATTGGATCTATGTCCAACGAATTACACCTACTAAGAAACGGTCTTTTGTTTTGGTTCGACCTGCCGTCACGTATGAAATGACGGACGGTATAAATTTATCAACACTTTTCCCTCAGGATCTGTTGCAGGAAAGGAATAAGGTGCAACTTCGAGTTGTCAATTATATCCTTTATGGAAATGGCAAGCCTGGTCGTGGAATTTCTGACACAAGTATTCAATTGGTTCGGACTTGTTTAGTTTTGGCTTGGGACCAAGAAAAAAAACGTTCTTCTATGGAAGAGGCGCGCATCTCCTTTGTTGAAGTAAAAACAAAAAGTATGATTCGAAATTTCCTAAGAATTTATTTAGTGAAATATACTATTTCGTATGCCGGAAAAAGGAATGATCCATTAGGATCAGGATTCCTTTCTTATAATGGATCAGATCGTATGAATCCATTTTTTTCCATTTACTCAAAAACACGACTTCAAAAATCATTTAGCCAAAATCATGAAACTGTTCGTACGTTGTTGAATAGAACGAAGGAATGCCAATCTTTTATCATTTTATCATCAGCCAATTGTTTTCGAATGGGTTCATTCAAGGGGCTAAAATATTACAACGAACCCGATCCTATAATTCAAATTAGCAATTCAGCGGGCCCATTTGGAACAGCCTTTCAAATTGCTAATTTGAATTCATTTTACCGTGTAATAACTCATAATCAGACCTCGGTAACTAACTATTTGCAACTTGCCATTGACAATTTTTTTAAAATTGTTCGAGTAATGAAATATTATTTAATCGATGAAAATAGGAATATTTATAATTCTGATCCAGGACGTAACATTATTTTTAATCCGTTCCAATTGAATTGGTATTGTCTTCATTATAATTATTGTGAAGAGACCTACACAAAAATGAGTCTTGGACAATTTATTTGTGAAAATGTATGTATAGCCAAAAACGGACCACACCTAAAGGCGGGTCAAGTTCTAATTGTTCAAGTTGACTCTATAGTAATAAGAGCAGCTAAGCCCTATTTGGCCACCCCCGGAGCGACCGTTCATGGCCATTATGGGGAAATCGTATATGAAGGAGATACATTAGTAACATTTATATATGAAAAATCGAGGTCTGGTGATATAACGCAAGGCCTTCCAAAGGTGGAACAAGTCTTAGAAGTTCGTTCGCTTGAGTCAATATCGATTAATCTAGAAAGGAGGATTCGTGCTTGGAATGAACGTATCACAGGAATTCTTGGACTTCCTTGGGGATTCTTGATTGGCGCTGAGCTAACTATAGTGCAAAGCCGTATCTCTTTAGTTAATAAGATCCAAAAGGTTTATCGATCTCAAGGGGTCCAGATACATAATAGACATATAGAAATTATTGTACGTCAAATAACATCAAAAGTCTTGGTTTCAGAAGATGGAATGTCTAATGTTTTTTTACCAGGGGAGCTTGTTGGATTGTTGCGAGCGGAACGAACAGGGCGTGCTTTGGAAGAAGCGATCTTTTACCGAGCCGTCTTATTGGGAATAACGAGAGCTTCTTTGAATACTCAAAGTTTTATATCCGAAGCAAGTTTCCAAGAAACTGCTCGAGTTTTAACAAAAGCCGCTCTCCGGGGCCGTATCGATTGGTTAAAGGGCCTAAAGGAAAACGTGGTTCTGGGTGGAATGATACCCGTCGGTACCGGATTCAAAGGATTAGTACACTACTCAAGTCAACAGAAGAATATTCCTTTGAAAAAAAAAGAAGAATCTATTCGAAGGGGAAATGCACAATATTTTTTTACCACAGAGAATTAGTGAATTTTTGTGTTTAAAAAAATTTCAATGATACACCAAAACTCTAGTTTAGCTAATTTTAAAACGAATTCCTCCTTTTTATATGGTCTAGAATTCTTACGGGTATTTTAAAACTTATTAAAGAAAATTATTAAAGAAAATAAAGAATAGAAAAGAATTGATGGTTTGACTTGTGTCTCGAGGAGAAATTCGCCGTCAAAGAGAAGGTTCCGTCGGAACACTTATTTATTTCGAGATACCTCATCTCTTAAAAAAAGAGAAAGTGTGAGGAGAAATGACAAGAAGATATTGGAACATCAATTTGGAAGAGATGATGGAAGCAGGAGTTCATTTTGGTCACGGTACTAGGAAATGGAATCCTCGGATGTCACCCTATATCTCTGCAAAGCGTAAAGGTATTCATATAATAAATCTTACTAGAACTGCTCGTTTTTTATCAGAATCTTGTGATTTAGTTTTTGATGCGGCAAGTAAAGGAAAACAATTTTTAATTGTTGGTACAAAAAATAAAGCCGCTGATTTAGTAGCATGGGCTGCAATAAGGGCTAGGTGTCATTATGTTAATAAAAAATGGCTTGGGGGTATGTTAACGAATTGGTCCACTACAGAAACGAGACTTCATAAGTTCAGAGACTTGAGAATGGAACAAAGGGCGGGAAGACTGGCCAGTCTTCCTAAGAGAGATGCAGCCATGTTGAAAAGACAATTATCTCACTTGCAAACATATCTGGGTGGGATTAAATATATGACAGGGCTGCCGGATGTTGTAATCATCGTGGATCAGCTAGAAGAATATACAGCCCTTCGAGAATGTATTACTTTAGGAATTCCAACGATTTGTTTAATTGATACAAATTGTGACCCCGACCTTTCGGATATTTCTATTCCAGCGAACGACGACGCTATAGCTTCAATTCGATTAATTCTCACCAAATTAGTATTCGCAATTTGTGAAGGCCGGTCTAGCTATATAAGAACTCCTTGATTCATAAAAAAAAGAGATAAGAATTACTGGGGATAGGTTGTGATTGGTTGGTATTATATACGATTGAAGTAGACAAGTCGATAGAGCTATGATTGAATCAAAATAATATTTTTTTAAGGTTATCTTTCTGTCAGAGGACAATATGAGTGTTCTATCATCATGTTCAATCAATACAATAACTGGATTTTTTGATATATCCGGTGTAGAAGTCGGACAACATTTCTATTGGCAAATAGGGGGTTTCCGAGTCCACGGCCAAGTACTTATTACTTCTTGGATTGTAATTGCTATCTTATTAAGCTCAGCCACCATAGCTGTTCGTAATCCACAAACCATTCCTAATGACGGTCAGAATTTCTTTGAATACGTCCTTGAATTCATTCGAGACGTGAGCAAAACTCAGATTGGAGAAGAATATCGTCCTTGGGTTCCCTTTGTTGGAACTTTGTTTCTATTTATTTTTGTTTCTAATTGGTCAGGGGCTCTTTTACCTTGGAAAATCATACAGTTACCTCACGGGGAGTTAGCCGCACCTACGAATGATATAAATACTACTGTAGCTTTAGCTTTACTCACATCAGTGGCTTATTTCTATGCGGGCCTTACAAAAAAAGGCTTGGGTTATTTTAGTAAATACATTCAACCAACTCCAATTCTTTTACCCATTAACATTTTAGAAGATTTCACAAAACCTCTATCCCTAAGTTTTCGACTTTTCGGAAATATATTAGCCGATGAATTAGTCGTTGTTGTTCTTGTTTCTTTAGTACCTTTAGTAGTTCCTATACCTGTCATGTTTCTTGGATTATTTACAAGTGGTATTCAGGCTCTTATTTTTGCAACTTTAGCCGCAGCTTATATAGGCGAATCCATGGAGGGGCATCATTAACTCATTTTAAAAATAGTTTTTTATTATATCAAGTCAATATATGTTTAAAGCTACTCTAGTAATAGAAAGTAATATAACAGGGAGAGGAGAGAGGCAAATGATTAGTCTAGAAAGGCCGAACTGAGTATATGGAATCGCATGGTTATAAGTCAACTCGTGTCGATGTTTCACTTCAAAGAAAGATTCTAGAATCCAATTGAATTGAAGGCAGAATACCGGGTTTACGTTATGTAAGAAAGACATGTATATTAGATATTTGCTAGTTATATATGAACTAATATTAAGCTCAACTTTCATTTTTTTCTTTTTATGAGAATGAGTGCTAAATAAATCACCCAATAAATACAATAAACTAATAGGGTCGAAGAATTCAAAGACAGTAAAGACTCAACAAATATAAAGTAAAAAGTATAAACCCTTTCTGATGATCTGATGAAGTATTCTTTTTTTAATTCGGAGTTTTTACGGACTTTGACTGGCTAAATCTTAGTCGCTGGAATAATTAAGTCATAATTTATTCGTTGATTGTATCATTAACCATTTTTTTTTTTGCGCGAGGAACTTATCATGAATCCAATTATTTCTGCCGCTTCCGTTATTGCTGCTGGATTGGCTGTAGGACTTGCTTCTATTGGACCGGGGGTTGGTCAAGGTACTGCTGCAGGCCAGGCTGTCGAAGGTATTGCTAGACAGCCCGAAGCAGAGGGTAAAATACGAGGTACTCTATTGCTTAGTTTGGCTTTTATGGAAGCTTTAACAATTTATGGGTTAGTTGTAGCATTAGCTCTTTTATTTGCGAATCCTTTTGTTTAACCCTAATCCGAAAAATACAGATTTTTAGTTGGACTTGACACTTGCCTGGTTCCTTTTTCGCAGTATACCGATATTGCGCTCCTACAATGACTTATTCGTTGATAAAACTGGGGGGGTGCTGATTTTAGGAGGAGTTAATTAGTGTTATCGACTCGCTTTCTTCCTTCCCCTCCTTAGGAAAGAAAGGGTGCAACAAAGGAGGTATTTCGCAATTTACACGAAACCTGCTACCTAATTCTAGTCG